ATTCAAACAGGCACGGGTCAACTAAACGGTATTCCTATAGCAATCGGGGTTATGGATTTTCAGTTTATGGGGGGTAGTATGGGATCCGTAGTAGGCGAGAAAATCACCCGTTTGATCGAGTATGCTACCAATCAATTTTTACCTCTTATTTTAGTGTGTGCTTCCGGAGGAGCACGCATGCAAGAAGGAAGTTTGAGCTTAATGCAAATGGCTAAAATATCTTCCGCTTTATATGATTATCAATCAAATAAAAAGTTATTTTATGTATCAATTCTTACATCTCCTACTACTGGTGGAGTGACCGCGAGTTTTGGTATGTTGGGGGATATCATTATTGCCGAACCCAATGCCTATATTGCATTTGCGGGTAAAAGAGTAATTGAGCAAACATTGAATAAAACAGTACCTGAAGGTTCACAGGCGGCTGAATATTTATTCCATAAGGGTTTATTCGATCCAATCGTACCACGTAATCCGTTAAAAGGTGTTCTGAGTGAGTTAGTTCAGCTCCACGGTTTTTTTCCTTTGAATCAAAATTCAATCAAGTAGAGTCTTAAGTTAAATTCTTTTCTTTGTAGTGAAAGGGTAGTTAGTTAGTTTATCAGAATCAAAGTCAAAGCCCATTATGCGGGCTTTGGCTTTGTGACATAAAATGGAATTGTCGAAAAAGAATTATGTGGATAATTATTATTATTCTTTTTTTTTACCAATATTACTGATTACTAATGAGTAAACCTCTATCAACAAGATAAAAAGCGAATTTTTCCTTCTGTGAAATGAAATTCGAATTTGGCGAGACAAATAAAAGGAATTTTATCTTCCTCTCTTGCGTATGTATATATAATTCAAATATACAAAAAATAGAAATATAGAGTTTTGCATCTTTCTATATCTCCCGAGAATTCTATTTTTACTAAAAATCCCTGCTCTTGGATCGGATTCTAACGAATCGAATCTTTCGACAATTTGTAATAAACTCTTTCTTTATTAAATTCAAATTCGAAATTCAAATTAGAAGACAAGAACAATAGAATAATAATAATAAGAAAAGTAAGAATAAAGTAAGATAATAAAGAAAGTGAATTATCTTATCATACACCTATTTCATTTAGAAAGATGGGCAAGTCCTTTTATTTAATTCTACATTCCTTGCACTTATTAGATATATATACTCGCTTAGATATACTTAGTATTTAGATATACTTAGTATAATATACGAATTATAATATAATCATTATAAGATATATTTATAACTAACAATATAACAATAACAGGTACAAATATTAAATTGAGGTACCCATTTTATGACAACTTTCAGCAGCTTTCCCTCTATTTTTGTGCCTTTAGTAGGCCTAGTATTTCCGGCAATTGCAATGGCTTCTTTATCTTTGTATGTTCAAAAAACTAAGATTTTTTAGATTCGATGGGGCCAAGGCCAAGACCAAATCTTATCCATTTTTTTTTCAAGACTTAGATGCCACGGATATCTATTTAGTAGAATATTGTATAACGTCTGGCTTCCCCGAACATAAATGAAAAAGCTCCTCTTATGCATACGTAAACATGATATAGGGGTAAATGAATTATAGCTATTTTCAAAAGTGGATCGGTACCGGTGCGGATGTATGAAATTAAAGTCTATGTATCTAGTAGATCTCTATAGGGGATCATATAAAGAAAGGGGATGATTTTAGATCTAAGCAATTTGATGAATTACTTCTAAAAGTTCATATCAAAATAGTACTAGTTGATGAGAGTTACTTCGGAAACAAAAAAGTAAAGTCAAATTGTTTTGGTTATTCTCTTAATTCCAATAAAATGCAACTGGATCTAGTATATATGAGTTGGCGATCAGAATCTATATGGATAGAATTTATAGTGGGGTCTCGAAAAACAAGCAATTTCTGCTGGGCCTTTATCCTTTTTTTTGGTTCATTAGGGTTTTTATTAGTTGGAACTTCTAGTTATCTTGGTAGGAATTTGATATCTTTATTTCCGTCTCAGCAAATAGTTTTTTTTCCACAAGGAATCGTGATGTCTTTCTATGGGATCGCGGGTCTCTTTATTAGTTCCTATTTGTGGTGCACAATTTTTTGGAATGTAGGTAGTGGTTATGATCGATTCGATAGAAAAGAGGGAATAGTATGTATTTTTCGTTGGGGCTTTCCTGGAAAAAATCGTCGCATCTTTCTACGATTCCTTATGAAAGATATTCAGTCCATCAGAATAGAAGTTAAAGAGGGTATTTATGCTCGTCGTGTCCTTTATATGGAAATCAGAGGCCAGGGGGCCGTTCCTTTGACTCGTACTGATGAGAATTTGACTCCACGAGAAATTGAGCAAAAAGCTGCTGAATTGGCCTATTTTTTGCGTGTACCGATTGAAGTCTTTTGAAATGAATTGCAGAATAAATGCTTTCTCGGCAGGAGGAAAAAACTCAAGCCAAGAATCCTCTTTTTTCTATAGCAGAACTAAATTGAAGTTTCTTCAGAATGCCCATTCGAACCAAAGCAGACGTATAGGGAAGAGTCATAACATAAAACAAAATTGTTTTTTTTGTCCACAAAAATGGTTTTTTATACGTCTGTAAATGTAAAACCACTCAACTTAATTCAGTAACAAAACAAGTAAGAAATCGAAATAATGGATTCATCTCATATATCAAAGTATTTCGAAATAAAGACTTTCTCTTTTTATTTTCAATATTTGGAGTTGATACGTTAGATACAGATAGATCATATCTTGTAAATTTTCTCTACTTTCCTTTTGTCAATCGGCCCCTCCCCTTTTATCCTTTCTTTTGTGCTCCAAGTATATTTCTTTCTTATAACGTAATGATAAACGTAATGAGAACTTTTCTGTCTTTTTTTGTCACTCATTTTTGATCATCATAATATTTTTCATAATTTTTTTTTCAATTATTCCTGGACTATAGACTATATATAGTCTAGATAACCCGCGAAAATTTTTCGACATATTTGATATTTTGATATAGACAGGGAGCTCCTTCGTCTCAAAATCTGAATAGAATAATCTTTATTATTTGAAGCGGTTCTTTCGGGCAGTTATCGAAAGAGGGCAATTGCTTCGAATTTGATCAATTGAGATATCTGGAAACAATATATATATATTTGTATTTGATTCGAACATTTGAATTCGAAGTGGATTCTTATTTTCTATTTCTGTATTCTTTTTTGATTCAAGGACTAAGCACTGAATCAAAAAAAGAATACAGAGAATAGATTCATGGGCCCCTACCTTATAATGAAAGTCATGCTTGATAGAAGGATTAGATCACATAAAGTCAACGAATGAGGTGGGTTCATTAACAATTCACAGATGAAAAAATGGCAAAAAAGAAAGCATTCACCCCCCTTCTATATCTTGCATCTATAGTATTTTTGCCCTGGTGGATCTCTCTCTCATTTAATAAAAGTCTGAAATCTTGGGTTACTAATTGGTGGAATACTAGGCAATCCGAAACTTTTTTGAATGATATTCAAGAAAAGAGTATTCTAGAACAATTCATAGAAGTAGAGGAACTCTTCCTGTTGGACGAAATGATAAAAGAATACCCGGAAACACATCTACAAAAACTTCGGATAGGAATCCACAAAGAAACGATCCAATTGATCAAGATGCACAATGAGGATCGTATCCATACTATTTTGCACTTCTCGACAAATCTAATCTGTTTCGTTATTCTAAGTGGTTATTCTATTTTGGGTAATGAAGAACTTGTTATTCTTAACTCTTGGGTTCAAGAATTCCTATATAATTTAAGCGACACAATAAAAGCTTTTTCTATTCTTTTATTAACTGATTTATGTATCGGATTCCATTCGCCCCACGGTTGGGAACTAATGATTGGCTATATCTACAAAGATTTTGGATTTGCTCATAATGATCAAATTATATCTGGTCTTGTTTCCACCTTTCCAGTCATTCTAGATACAATTTTTAAATATTGGATCTTTCGTTATTTAAATCGTGTATCTCCGTCACTTGTAGTTATTTATCATTCAATGAACGACTGAAAAATGATTCACTGATTCAATCATAATCTTTCTTACTTTGTATATTGTATATAAGCAAAGCATGCAAAGTCGTACTTACTTTACTCTTTCTACCCATCAGGGGAATTCAATTCCTCCTAGATTTCAGTAAAATTTTTTCAGTAAAAGTAAATAGCAAAATCGTGGATAGGGAACTATACTAGTAACCTACCTAATTTTATTGTAGAAATTTTCGGGATCAATGATTGGACCATGCAAACTAGAAATACTTTTTCTTGGATAAAGGAGGAGATTACTCGATCCATTTCCGTATCGCTCATGATATATATAATAAGCGGGGCATCCATTTCAAATGCATATCCCATTTTTGCGCAGCAGGGGTATGAAAATCCACGAGAAGCAACTGGGCGTATTGTATGTGCCAATTGCCATTTAGCTAATAAACCCGTGGATATTGAGGTTCCACAAGCGGTACTTCCCGATACTGTATTTGAAGCGGTTGTTAGAATTCCTTATGATATGCAACTGAAACAAGTTCTTGCTAATGGTAAGAAAGGGGCTTTGAATGTGGGTGCTGTTCTTATTTTACCGGAGGGGTTTGAATTAGCCCCACCTGATCGTATTTCGCCCGAGATGAAAGAAAAGATAGGCAATCTGTCTTTTCAGAACTACCGCCCCACTAAGAAAAATATTCTTGTGATAGGTCCTGTTCCTGGTCAGAAATATAGTGAAATCACCTTTCCTATTCTTTCCCCAGACCCTGCTAGTAATAAGGATGTTCATTTTTTAAAATATCCCATATACGTAGGCGGAAACAGGGGAAGGGGTCAGATTTATCCCAACGGGAACAAAAGTAACAATACAGTTTATAATGCTACGGCAACAGGTATAATAAGCAAAATCATACGAAAAGAAAAAGGGGGGTACGAAATAACCATAACGGATGCATTGGACGGACATCAAGTGGTTGATATTATCCCCCCA